AACAATTTGGTTTAATCGAACCATCGAGTTTTCTTTGGTTGCTATCGTACATGTCTCATTTCAAGATTTATTGCCTGGAATCTTATTTCCGTTATACTTACTCTAAAAAAGAGAAGTAAATAATCATGGGGAGTCAAATTCCTAGTTTTCTATCTAAGTGTTTATAATATATTGGTGTTGGTATATCTATATAGAAATAAATGGAATAGTACACTTTTTTGATTGGATACAAAAAGGGAAACCTACTTGTTTTGTGTTTTACTAGGTACGGTATACCAATCAAAAAGCCTATTTGACAATGTTTATACAAAAACTTATAAAATATATTTTTTTTTTTTTCAAACTACGGCTTGTCCACAAATACAGTTGGTTGGTCCTAGATCCATTTGACTTCTATTAGATTCGATTGGAATTGGGTTAGGTTTTCTTTTTTTTTTTGGCAGGCTCATATTAGGATTTTGACTCCCAAAATTCATCAAAATTGGGTAGATATACAAAAAAGTATCACCCATTCCGCGATTGTGCACAGGAAAATTCATAGGTAATTAATCTACCAATACAAAGATTAATGAAGAAAAATGGGTTTGTTTATTCGAAATTATAAGACTACTGATTGGATCTATTGACATGCGTTTTTGTTTTCAGTTTTCTGTTCTGCTGTAAATAATCTCCGTGAGCGAACTTATAGAAATAGATATTTTTTCCGATAAACCAAGTCACTCCACAATTCCAAACAATATTAAAGAATACAGAAATAACAACTATAAAATTTTTGTATCATTTTATTTCATTTAGGGCTATACGGACTCGAACCGTAGACCTTCTCGGTAAACCAGCTCAAACTTGTTATTATCAAAATGAGTCGAACTGTTTCAAAAACCCAACGTGCAGTTTTTTGCATTGGGCTCTTTCATTAACTAATAGAAATATCAGCTAGTCTGCCATATTTAAAAAAAAAGATTAAGGAGATGGCTCCATGCCCTTTGATTCATTACTGATCTAGGAGCACTGCCAAAGTGTTTCAAAGAAGGGTTATCTTGACGTAGGTCTGCTATGGCCTTGATCAACCTAAGTTAAATAGAGTCTCTATCGGCTCTGCTTAAAGCATAAAATATGCAACTTTATACACCTTAAAGCTCATAGGATGAAAAGAGATTGTTTTGAAGTCCTTGTGCTCATTCTGCCTAGCATTGAATAAACTGAATATTCACCCTATCAATATATCAAATCAAAGGCCCGGTTTATTTGGCGCATAACTAAATAGGCACCGAACCCTTTGTCAGGCTATTGTTCCCTCAAAGTCATGGAGTAAGACATTGATTTCTCAAAAAGATCAAATCTTTTGATTACATGATGGACTTCTCTGAAAAACATTGGCGCACGTGTAAACGAGTTGCTCTACCAACTGAGCTATAGCCCTTGTGCTTGTAATACATATTTTATTATCTAGATAATTTCTTGTCAAGATGAATATTCTACGATCCAACATCAAAGCTCTTTGATCTTTTTGATTGATATTGCTTTGATATTGCTTATAAATAATATTCTATTTATAATCCATCGACGGGCTGGGTCCCGTTTGTTTCTCTTTGTCATAATAAATGACCTACTTAACTCAGTGGTTAGAGTATTGCTTTCATACGGCAGGAGTCATTGGTTCAAATCCAATAGTAGGTAGAACTTATTAGATACCGTTGACTCTGCTATCTAATAAGTTTTTATATTCATCTCTTAAATGAATTTACATTTGCATCAGAATTGAATTTCACTGTATTCTATATTGATTGTCTTCAATCGGCAGTTCAAAAGAACTTAGAAACAAAATATCTTTTGCTTAGTCGGGTACACAAACGAATTATGAAATTGTATTGATAGCCTCTACTCGTGTCCTAGCTCGTCTGAGAGCTAGATTTGCCTCAATTGTTTGTCTCTTACCTTCAGCTTTCTTCAAATTAGTTTCTGCTTTTTCAAGAGTTTGTTGAGCTTCTTGGGGATCAATGTCACTACCCTTCTCTGCATCATTTACTAAAATAGTGATCTCATTATTACCTATTCGAGCAAAACCACCCATCAGAGCCATCGTTAGCCATTGGTTGTTAAGTCGTATTCTTAAAATACCGATATCTACAGCTGTAGCAATAGGAGCGTGGTTTGGTAATACGCCAATTTGTCCACTATTAGTAGATAAAATGATTTCTTTCACTTCGGAATCCCAAACAATTCGATTAGGGGTCAGTACACAAAGATTTAAGGTCATTTATTCGATTTGCTCTCCATTTCTAAGTTCATAGCCTTCGCGGTAGCTTCGTCGATGTTACCTACCAAATAAAAAGCCTGCTCAGGAAGACCATCTAATTCCCCCGAAAGAATTAATTTAAACCCTCTAATTGTTTCTGCTAAACCAACATATTTTCCTGGAGAACCCGTAAAAACTTCTGCTACGAAAAAGGGTTGGGAGAAAAAACGTTCAATTTTTCTTGCTCGTGCTACGGTTAAACGA